TTTAATGCACAAAGCAAGGATCCAAGAAAAAAAAAGAAATATTTTTTGTCAAAAACCTGCTATTTTTCATTTCCAAGACCGATTTATTTTGGTTTTACACCCTTATCCTCCCAAAATAATAAATTGAGTTCGTATAGAGATTTTGGACGCCGCTATTGAAATAGCCTTTCTGGCTATATTTTCTGATACTCCGCCCATTTCATAAAGTATTCGACCCGGTTTAACAACAGCAACCCAATATTCGGGGGATCCTTTCCCCGAACCCATACGTGTTTCTGCAGGTCTTATTGTAACCGGTTTGTCTGGAAATATGCGTACCCATATTTTTCCACCACGACGTGCATTTCGGGTCATTCCTCGTCGACCTGCTTCTATTTGTCTAGATGTGATCCAAGCGGGTTCAAGTGCCTGAAGACCATATTTACCAAAACAAATATGATTACCTCGAAAAGATATTCCCTTCATTCGTCCTCTATGTTGTTTACGGAATCTAGTTCTTTTAGGGTTATAGTTGATGGTTGTTTCTAAATTCCATCTCTACTACAGAACTGGACATGAGAGTTTCTTCTCATCCAGCTCCTCGCGAATAATAGGATTATTTATAGTTAATTTGAATTAAGATATATGTATTTAATTAATAATAGATAATCGTTTAAATCGCGGGATTTTTTTATATTTTATATAATCCATTAGTAAGTTGTATATCCTATTTGGATATTTAATTCTACATATTAAACATATATGTTTTTTAGAATAGTCCTTTTTTTCTCTTAATTATTGATAATGAAAATATTATTACTTTAATATATATAACCTTCTATTGAATCTTTCATTTTTTTTTTTATTTTTTCATATTGAAAATTTATCAATCTAAAAAAGGTTTTCGCGGGCGAATATTCTTTATTTAAGTTGTAGGGTTAGCTCGTGACTTCTCAGAATAGATGAATTGGTTCTCAATTTCTTCCGCCATCCCGGCCAATGAATCATTAGAATTTTTTTTATAGAATCTTTTACATTCACAGGTTTCATCGTTCCCATCACTTTTTGCTTAATGGCTAGGTCTCAATTCCACAATGGAGCTCTTATCTTAATGAAATTTTTTTTGAGTCAATCTTCTCAGTCTTTATTGGCTCGAGTCTCTTGGTTTTTTCTATGAAGAGATTCATTTAATTATGTTTAATTATGAATGAATCAGTATTGATGCTTTATTACATTGCCTTTTATGAGATGACTCATAGACCTTACATATTGGAATTCTATATCATTGATATTTTTTATCTCTTTCTCTCACCCCTCCATTTTTCCGGATCTTTTTTCTATATTTTCGCTTCACAACTTCGACTTCCTATTGATTTTTTTGTTTATGCAAAATAGATTTCAGTTGCTACAATGCTATGATCAATATATCATATCTTGACTGGCTTTTTAGACCCAGATAATACGAAGTGATGAGTTGGTTTTTAGTTCTATAGTTATTAGTTTATATTATGGGGTCCTTTTTTTTTAATCTTACCCCTAAAAAACCCAACGAGTCACACACTAAGCATAGCAATAAACTAAAATGTTCAATCAAATTTTTATTCAACCCTATAAAATTGTTTATTTCATTTTTTTGATTGAACAAAAAATACTAAATACTCATTTATTCTTTATTTGTTCAATTAATGGATAGAAACAAAAGAAAAGTAAATATTTGTTAGTCATTGTCTATAAATATCCAAATTTTGATGCCTAATACCCCATGGATAGTTCGAACTGTATAGCAACAATAATCTATTTTAGCGCGAATGGTTTGTAGGGGAACTCTACCTTCTCTGATCCACTCGATGCGTGCAATTTCTTTTCCATCTATACGCCCCCCGATTTGTACTTGAATTCCTTTTGTATCGGTTTGTTCAGTTAATTCAATAGCTTTTTTCATTGCTTTCCGAAATGAAACTCTATTTTTCAATTGTCCAGCTATAAATTCTCCAAGAATGTTGGAGTTTCCATAAGGTTTTGCAATTCTTCTGATAACAATATTAAGTTTTCGGTTTACCCAATTAAATTCTTTTTCTAAATTCATCTGTAATTCTTCGATTCCGCGTGGTCTACTTTCTATTAAAAATTTGGGGAATCCCAAATAAATGATGACTTGTATCAGGTCGATTCTTTTTTGAATCTCTATACGCGCAATTCCCTCGACACCAGAGGATATTCTCATATTTTTTTGTACATAATTCTTCATATAATTTCGTATTTTTTGATCTTCTTGTAAACCTTCAGAATAATTTTTTGGTTGTGCAAACCAAAGGGAATCATGACTCTGGGTTGTGCCAAGTCTGAAACCAAGTGGATTTATTTTTTGTCCCATACTCCCTCACTACTATACATATTGTGATATATTATATCTGTATATTTCTTTTTACATGTAGGTTTTTTTACCGTGCGAGATAGTTTCTCTCTATATATTCACTTAAAGATATATCCTTTACTACAATTACTATATGACATGTAGATC